ATCATGATTTTGTAATCTTTAGTACCTTTATGCCTCAAGATAATCAATTCGGTCGTTTAAATAATTTATATAAAGAAAAAATTTGTATAAAAACGAAAAATAATCACATAGATATAATTCAATATATAAACAAAAATAAATACAAATTTTATTGTCTATTGCAATAGACAATAGAAAAAAAAAAAAATCAAACCAAGGAGGTGATGATCATGCTATTTCAATCGTTCGTAAACTTGTGTATGAAGATAACCAATTCGGTCGTTGGGATCGGACTCTATTATGGATTTCTAACTACATTCTCCATAAGGCCCGCTTATCTCTTCCTTTTCGTTGAAGAACCCGAGCAGAAGGCAGCAGCAATAACTGGTTTGATTATGGGCCAGCTCGTGAGGTTCATGTCGATCTATAATAGGCCTCTGCATCGACTATTGTGGACACCTCATATACTAACTGTACTATTTCTACCGTATCTTTTGCTTTATTTCGCAGCCGACAATTGGGACTATACTATCACTACCCGTACCAGAAGCAATTTCCTCATTTTCCTGAATACTTTCATTTTTCAATTAGCCAACCAGATCCTTTTACCAAATTCAACGTTAGCCAGATTAGTCAACGTTTATATGTTTCGATGCAACAACAAGATGTTATTTGTAACAAGTAGTTTTGTTGGTTGGTTAATTGGTCACATTTGTTTCCTTTTATTGACGAAAAGATTATTCGACTGGATACGGATCTATCTTTTGAGTAGATCTAAGAAGGAACTTGTGTCAGCATTGGAGAAGTACATTTATAAGTACCTTGGGGCAAAATTTCAGGTCCGTTTTTCACACTTTCAGTACCGTGTGGCAGAATTGAATAAGTACATTAAGTCAGAATTGAATAAATACAAAAAGAAGATTTATCAGTACCTTGTTAGGTCCCTTGGGGAAGAAGTTGAATTCCTTATGCGAACCTTTCAGTGGGTTGTGTCAGAAATTCAGTACTTGCTGTTAATAAACTTGAGGAGAAACACGGGTCGGTTCGTGAATATTTTCTTATTTGTTACCTGTGCCTACTATTTAGGCAGAATACCTTTATTCATTTTTCCACATCCACTGACAAGCGTCCAAGCCCCACAACTGCAACCAAATTGGTTAGCCAGACAAGGCCGAGAAGCTGACACTTACTGGGAGGACGAGGACGAGGAAAAGGAAGAGGAAAAGGAAGAGGAAAAGAAAGAGGAGATTGCACGAAAAAAAGTGCTATTCAAAGAAGAAATTCCTCCCCAGCGTTGGGGAACGGATCTGGATGAAGAAAAAGATCAAAAAGACCCCATAGTGGTGGAAAGCATTTTAGCGTCCGATTTTTTTCAGTTTCAATGGACTCGTCCAGTACGATACATAAGCAATCAACACTTTTTTGGGGCTGTAAGAAAGGAAGCTTCACAATATTTTTTTGATACATGCCGAAGTGATGGAAAAAAAAGAATATCTTTTACAGATCCTCCTAGTTTTTCTAGTTTTAAGGAACTGACGAAAGGGATGATATCTTCGTCCACAGTAGAAAGACTCTCCTTTGATAAACTAGACAAAGATTGGCTTGATAAGAACAAACAAAGACAAAACAACTTAAATAACGAGTTTATAAAGAGAATTGAGGCTCTAGACACGGGATTTCTTTTTCTAGATATACTCGACAAAAGGACTCGGGTTTGTATTGAGAAAATGAACGAAACCTGCCTCTGCCTACCAAAAAGGTATGATCCTTTGTTGAATGGGCCCTCTCGTGGAAGAATCAAAAAATTTAGCAAAGTAATCGAGGATCCCGAAGAAAAGGAGAAAAGCGAAGAAAAGGAAAAAAGCGAAGAAAAGGAGAAAAGCGAAGAAAAGGAAAAAAGCGAAGAAAAGGAAAAAAGCGAAGAAAAGGAGAAAAGCGAAGAAAAGGAGAAAAGCGAAGAAAAGGAGAAAAGCGAAGAAAAGGAGAAAAGCGAAGAAAAGGCACCGAAAAGCAAAGAACAGGAGAAAAGGGAAGAAAAGGCACGTCTACGCGAAGAAGCACGTCTACGCGAAGAAGCACGTCTACGCGAAGAAGCACGTCTACGCGACGAAAGGGCACTTCTTCAATTGGGTGAATTTCGTGAAAAAGTCTACAATGTAATTCAATCTCGTAAATCTCGTGGAAGAAAAAAGAATGAAATGCAATCTCGTCGAAGAAAAAAGAATGAAATGCAATCTCGTCGAAGAAAAAAAAATGGAATTACAAAATCTCGTGAAAGAATCGACGATGGAACTACAAAATCTCGTGAAAGAATCGACGCTGAACCTACAGAATCTCGTGAAAGAATCGACGATGGAACTACAGAATCTCGTGAAAGAATCGACGCTGAACCTACAGAATCTCGTGAAAGAATCGACGCTGAACCTACAGAATCTCGTGAAAGAATCGACGCTGAACCTACAGAATCTCGTGAAAGAATCGACGCTGAACCTACAGAATCTCGTGAAAGAATCGACGATGAACCTACAGAATCTCAACTTAAGCAAATCCTTGCTCTAAATCAAATTCATGAGACCCTTTTGCCAGGTTTCATTTTCGAGTCCCCAAAATATGAAGAGAGAATCTTCGCGATACTCAAAAGTAAAACACTAAAACTAAGAGCAGAAGGAAAATTATATTATAATCCTTTGGCAAAATTTTTTTCTAAGCCTTGGGAAAAAGGGGGGGGAAGCATTGATTGGAACCAGCGAAAACTAAAAAAGCTACAGCAACTAAGGACTTATAAAGTGGGAGAACGTGCGGGACGAGCGCACATCCGTCAACGCGTCCCTCGCTGGTCATACGTATTACTCCGCGAGGTCGTATACGACCTGGGCGAACCCTTTGTGACCCAGCGGGGAGATGATGAGTGCTTTGATATTATATCAGCACAATACAAATATGAAATTATTTTGAATCAGGATACTCAAAATTTACTTATCAAAAATCTTTCTAAAGATAGTAATAACATTGATCCGGAGATTGCTAAAGAGATTAATGAGAAGGTTATGAAGGATTTGATCAAGAGTGGGGGAGACCCTTATAGTATTGACTTTGAGAAAAGCCTTGCTCATGTTCACGTTGGCAGCCTCACCACCAATATCGAGTGGAAAACCGAGAATAAGGACGTGTGGAGGACCTCCTTGAGAGCGGTGCGCGACCAATTTTGGCATCAGGATGACATCAAAGGTGTTGCGAGCGTCCTAAGGCGTAAAAACGGAGTTGTTGTAAGACAGATTGAAATGTTTCCGCATTCCCCTCTTTTTTTGGGCTTCTTAAAAAGTACACTGTCTAGTTCTTTTAGGGTAGTGAAACCCCTTGTTTTGAAAATGCAAAATTTGATGCATAGGTTTGGAATCAAAAAAGGGGACTTTTTCACTCTTAAGGGACCTAAGAAAGAACAGACAAAAACAAAAAGGAAGACAAAAAGGAAGACAAAAAGGAAGACAAAAAGGAAGATAGACGAAAAAAAAAGCAAAGCATTGAAAGAACGGAAAAAATTGAAAAGAATCAAAAAAGATAAAATCGAACTAGACCCCGAAGAAGAGCTGTTCCGGATGGATGGAATAGATGCATGGAATGAGCTTTATTATGGGCTAGGAGTAAGAGGTATCGTATTAATTTTTAACTCCTATTTGAGAAAATATATTGCATTGCCTTTAGCGATAATAGCTAAAAATATTGGTCGTATCTTATTTTTGCAGCAGCCCGAGTGGGCTGAGGATAGAAAGGACTGGGAAAACGAGACTCATCTTTTATGCAACGATGACGGTTTTGCTATAGGCGTCATATCCATCAGGAACTTTCCGGAGGAGTGGTGGGACTACGGTCTTCAGGTCAAAGTTTTATGGCCTTTAGAGTTGAAACCTTGGCACACAGCGGATGATAGACAAAGGATAACCAACGATTATGCTTTTATAAGGTCTGTCTGGGGACTAGCTGACTATCCTTGGGGTGGTACCCGACCCAACTGTTCCTTTTCCATTTTTTGGGGGCCCATTTTTAAAGAACTAGGCAAAAAAAGTCAAAGATTCGCAGCAGAAAAATTGGAAGGGAGCGCCTTTCGACTTATAAGAAGCGTTTTCAACCCAAAAATAAAGCAAAATTTTGTTAGAGTTCTAGGAAACGCAAAAGAAAGCATAAAACGGCTTAAAGAAAGCATAAAACGGCTTAAAGAAAGGGTTCTAGTTCTAAAAAGCACAATTTTGAAAATAATCAAAAAAAATACAAGATTGAAAGGGATAGGAGTAGATGAATCGAGTGAAACTCAAAAAGAAAAAGATTCTATAATCAGCAATGAGATAATTAATGAATCATTTAGTCAAATTCGATCTACAGCTTCTACAAATTCAGAAGAAAAAATACAAAATCTGATTAATAGAACAAGCACAATCAAAAATCAAATAGAAAGAATTACAAAAGAAAAAAAAAAATTAACTCCAGGACTAAATAATAGTCCTAACAACAAAAAGCAAAATAATAATGTAGAATCACCAAAAAATATTTGGAAAATTGTAAAAAGAAGAAATGTTCGATTAATAAGTAAATGGAATTATTTTCAAAAAATTTTCATTGAAAAAATATACAAAATATACCTAGATATCTTTCTATGTATCATTAAGATTCCTAGAATAAATTTAACAAAAAAATTTTTTGAGAAAGACATTTCCAATACTGAAACAAATCAAAAAAGAATTACCTTTAGTTCGACTATAAAAAATATAACTAAGCGGAAGTCACAGATTGTTCCGAAATTTGCTTCCTTGCCAAATTTATCTTCCCTGTCACAAGCATATGTATTTTACAAATTATCACAAACCCTAGTTAGTGATAAGTTAAGATCTGTTCTTCAATATCGCGGAACGTCTTTTTTTCTTAAGACTGCAATAAAGGATTCTTTTGAAAGACAGGGAATATTCCATTCCGAATTAAAGCATAAGAAACTTCGAAATTTTGGAACGAATCCATGGAAAAACTGGTTAAGAGGTCAGTCTCAATACAATTTATCTAAGGTTCATTGGGAGCGAGTAGGCGCACAAGCCTGGCGAAATAAAGTCAACCGACGCCATACGCCTCAAAATAACGATTTAAATAAAGGAGATTCATATGAAAAAGACCCATTACTTCATTCCAAAAAACAAGATGATTCTGAAGTATATTCATTAGTAAGAAATCAAAAAACTAAGTTTAAGAAAAACTATAAATATGATCTTTTAGCATATAAATACATTTCTTCTGAAACTAAGAAGGACTCCTCTATTTCTAAATTGCCATTACAAGTAAATAAGAGCCAAGAGGTCGACTTATTTGATATACCAGAGGAGATTGTTTTCAAGACTTATTTCAAGGATTGGATACTAGACAAGAAGTTTCTAGACAAGGTTTATCGAGACAGTACTTATCTACACAAGTATCTAGACAATACTTATGGAGACAAGGATTATCACAAGGATTATCAGGATTATCTAGACAAGAGTTTTCTAGACAAGGTTTATTTCAAGGATTCTCGAGACCGGCTTTATCTAGAAACGAATTATTACGAGGATTATTACAAGGATTATCTAGACAAGGTTTATCTAGACAAGAATTCTCTAGACAATTATCTAGACAAGGTTTATATGTCTCTGAAAAAAATGCGAAAGAAAAAACCTGAAAGAAAATATATGGACTTTGATTGGAAGTTTTTAGAAAAATATCCAGTCAATTTGGAGGCCGGGAAAAAGATCGACCCTAACCATAATACAAATACTAAGATTGAGACTAAGAATTCTCAAATAATTGAGACTAAGAATTCTGAAATAATTGAGACTAAGAATTCTGAAATAATTGAGACTAAGAATTCTGAAATAATTGAGAATGAGAATTCTGAAATAATTGAGAATGAGAATTCTGAAATAATTGAGAATGAGAATTCTGAAATAATTGAGAATGAGAATAGAGGTCTTATTTATGATATCGTTCCAAAAATGCTCTTGGATCCAGAAATCGAAAAGGATCCAGAACTCAAAGAAGATCCAGAACTCAAAGAAGATCCAGAACTCAAAGAAGACAAAAAAAGCTTTTTTAATTGGATGGGAATGAATGAAGAAATCTTAAAGGCACCCAGAGCGAATTCGAATGAGGAAGATTCGAATCAGGAAGATTGGTTCTTCCCAGAATTTATGCTACGTAAGAGGATATATCAAACGAACCCGTGGCTTAGACCTATGAAGTTACTTCTTTTAAATTTCAAAGGAAAAGAAGAAGAAGAAGAAGAAGAAGAAGAAGAAGAAGTTAGTCAAGGAAAAGAAGAAGTTAGTCAAGGAAAAGAAGAAGTTAGTCAAGGAAAAGAAGAAGTTAATCAAGGAAAAGAAAATGTTAGTCAAAGAAAAGAAAATGTTAGTCAAAGAAAAGAAAATGTTAGTCAAGGAAAAGAAACTAAAGGAAAAGAAACTAAAGGAAAAGAAACTAAAGGAAAAGCAACTAAAGGAAAAGCAACTAAAGGAAAAGAAACTAAAGGAAAAGCAACTAAAGGAAAAGAAACTAAAGGAAAAGAAAATGTTAGTCAAAACATCGAAGACATCGACATCGAAGACATCGACATCGAAGACATCGACATCGAAGACATCCAAGAAGTTATTAGAGAAGATTATGAAAAAGGGTTCCGTAAAAAAAAAACACAATACCGGAGTGACTCGCCGAGGCTAGTAGATTTCGTTGACCTTCAAGAGAAGTATTTGGGTTTTAGCATCCACACCGAGCGGCTAGTTGAGGAGGATATGCTCGAGCGGCTGAGCTTAATGCAGATGGTGGGTAACACAAAAGGGCGTTTACAAAGTAAACGAAGGCTTTTAGCCTATTTGAAAATGGGAGATCTGCCGGTAGACAGAATTGTCAGTCATTATTCGAAGGAGTCTACTCTGTTTAGCTGGGCGGAATTTGGTTTGATGAAATTCCAACCCCTATTAACTTCGTCTATAAAAGATCTGGAAGAATTTCTTATGTATCAAGCCATAGGTATTTCATTAGTTCATAAGAGTAAGCAACAAACTAATCAAAGATACGGAAAACAAAAAGATGTTGATAAGGATCATTTTGATTTGCTTGTTCCTGAAATGATTTTATCGTCTAGACGGCGTAGAGAATTGAGAATTCTCAATTCTTTAAATTTCAATTTAAAGAATAGGAATGGTGTGGATAGAAATCCAGTATTTTGCAAGGAGAACAACATAAAAAGCTGGGGTCAATTTTTGGATGAAAGTAAACACCTTGATAGAGATAAAAATGAATTAATTAAACTCAAGTTCTTTCTTTGGCCGAATTTTCGATTCGAAGATTTAGCTTGTATGAATCGCTATTGGTTTGATACCAATAATGGCAGCCGTTTCAGTATGTTAAGGATCTATATGTATCCACGATTCAAAATTCGGTGATGGTACATTATTTCCTATATATTCTGTACCATATATGTTATATGCAAGCAACCAGATGCACATTTGCCCT